GAAACGTATCTTAATGCCTGAAAGTTGGATAGGATGGCCTTTACGTAAGGATTATATTGCTCCTAATTTTTATGAAATCCAAGATGCTCATTGAATGATAAGAAACTAATCCTCACTTTTACAACTCCAGATATTCAAGGAATATTGGTACGTTCTGTGCTAGATCAAATAGAGTAATTCAAGCGTCATTCGTATTATTATTCTATTTCTATTATGGATAGGTTCCAAATTCTTTTTAGTTCGGATAAGCCTAACGAATAGCATGAACTAAAAGAGCTCTCCATCAAGAACATGAACTTTGTACCGCGCACACGACTTAGATCGATTCATAATAGGCGGAAAAAGCGACCAAGAAATCAAAAAGAGTAGACTCTAATTTATTATATTTGTATTGTATCTGAAATTCTTTTTTTCTAGTCCCATCCCGCAATTTCTATAGAGTAGGCCTTTGGATCTTTTAACCAACTAACCTTTCAAATACGTATTCAAATACGTATGAAGTATTAATATTTTTTTTTTTGAACGAGAACAGAGAAGGTATGAAAAAAAAAAAGATTCTTTTAACTACTTAAATTTTTTATTTTCTCATCTATAAAATAGAGATAGATGGGTGGGTATAGTTACAGACGCCTAGATGGGTACGTAAGTATCCTGCTATAGAATATATGTCTGTTGATCTCGATGAATTATTATTCATATCATATATATAAAGAAAGCATCTATTCTAGAAATAAATCATATGCCAGGAACCAGATTTGAACTGGTGACACGAGGATTTTCAGTCCTCTGCTCTACCAGCTGAGCTATCCCGACCATCCTTTCCGTATCAGTCTAATTTTACGATATGATTTGAGGCTATGTCAATAAAAAAACATGAAAGGGTATTTATTAAATTAAAGTCTTAGATAGTCCCTAGACTTTCTAAGTTTGGGATAAGGGAATCCAATTTTTATAGGATTTCTTTGTAAAAAGTAAAAAAAAATAGGTTGAATGAGAAACATAACAAGTTTGAAAATACTATGCCAAGAAACGAGAGTATGAGAGAAACGAGAGTATGAGAAAAAAAATTAGGTAATCAAATGCTACTTTTTAGGGGATTTGGGGATAGAGGGACTTGAACCCTCATGATTTCTAAAGTCGACGGATTTTCCTTTTACTATCAATTTCCTTGTTGTCAGTATTGACATGTATAATGGGACTCTATCTTTATTCTCGTCCGATTAATCTCAGTTCGTTAAAAGATCTATCAAACTGTGGAGTGACACTTTTTTTATCAATGAATAATAGATTCTTTGTTCAATTCGGAATCGCTTCCTAACAATTCTTTCATTTTGAAATAAAGATTTGAGTTGTCATTAATCATTTGATATACTATTTTGGTACGTATACATATGTATATTAAGATTTATCCTTCATCCTTTCTGGAGTTTCGATGAAAAGATTCCTTTGCCAATGCAATGTAGTAAATTCTATTTGTTAGAACAACTTCCGTTGAGTCTCTGCACCTATCCTTTTTTATTCTCGCTTTTTAAACCCCTCTATTTGGGGTTGGTTTCGGAAAAGAAGATTTGGCTCAGGATTGCCCATTTTTAATTCCAGGGTTTCTCTGAATTTGAAAGTTTTCACTTAGTAGGTTTCCATACCAAGGCTCAATACAATTAAGTCCGTAGCGTCTACCAATTTCGCCATATCCCCTCTTTTTTTTTTTTTTCAATTAGGATCTTAGCTTAATGTCGGTTCATTCTTTCAATGGAAGCCTTGAATTAATTCGATGCCGATTCCTATATTGAAAAGGGTTTCCTCCTATTTTTTGCCTATCTTCTTTCATCTCTATCTGCGGAACCTGTTTTGTCGGATCAGAAATGATTCTATCATTTCTGTATCCGCAATTCAATAGAGATGGATATGTTCCACAGATTGATTCTTCGTTTACTATAATTTGACCCTATACTGTGGAATACTTGAACGGTCGATTTTTTTTTATTTTTGCTATAATAATATGAATTATGAATAGCTAAGAATGAATCTGAATACTTACTAGGGAAAATAAGATCCAAGTAGTTTAGAAAATTATTCTGAATGGCAAATTTTCTTATGCGTATGTGAGCCCGCTTAGCTCAGAGGTTAGAGCATCGCATTTGTAATGCGATGGTCATCGGTTCGATTCCGATAGCCGGCTTTTACGGATTTTTTACATGATTGATAATGTCTCTTTGAAATCAAAACCTTTTGAAAAGACCCATTTTTTCAAGAGTCCTCAATCTATTATGTCGTAGAAACTTGCAACTAGGAAGAAAAAAGGAGGAGTTATATTTGGTCTATACAGACCAAATCAAGAAAGGAAAAGATCCTTTTTTCTTTATATATTTCATATATACAATAACAAAGTCTGATACAATTTATCTCATTATTCTTTGTCATACAATATTTCCCTTAGTTATTATTTAGTTTAGTTTTAATTTAGACTTGTTCTGTAAAATGGAATTTCAAATAAGGAGTCTTTATGTCGCGTTACCGAGGGCCTCGTTTCAAAAAAATACGCCGGCTGGGGGCTTTACCGGGACTAACTAGTAAAAGACCTAGAGTTGGAAGTGAGCTTAGAAACCAATCACGTTCTGGTAAAAGATCCCAATATCGTATTCGTCTAGAAGAAAAACAAAAATTGCGTTTTCATTATGGTCTTACAGAACGACAATTGCTTAAATATGTCCGTATTGCCGGAAAAGCGAAAGGTTCAACAGGTCAGGTTTTACTACAATTACTTGAAATGCGTTTGGATAATATCCTTTTTAGATTGAGCATGGCTTCGACTATTCCTGGAGCCCGCCAATTAGTTAATCACAGGCATATTTTAGTTAATGGACGGATAGTAGATATACCGAGTTATCGTTGCAAACCCAGCGATATTATTACAGCGAAGGATGATAAGAAATCCAGAACTCTGATTCAAAATTCTATTGATTCAACTCCGCATGAGGAATTGCCAAAACATTTGACTCTTCACGCATTCCAATATAAAGGACTAGTCAATCAAATAATAGATAGTAAGGGGGTAGGTTTGAAAATAAATGAATTGCTAGTCGTAGAATATTATTCTCGTCAAACTTAAACCTCACTCAAATAAGAAGGGTTCGAACAATCTTACTTCACTTTCGACGAAGGAATAGATCGGAAGCGAGAATTTTATTCCTTATCTTTCCAATAGTTGTGTATCAAAGGAATTAGCGATAGAGAACCAATACCGTCTAGCTATTAGACTAATATTCTACCTTATTCGATACATTCTGATTCTGATCAGTAACAGTGATGAGTTGGGTAAAGTGCGGAAAGAGAGGGATTCGAACCCTCGGTAAACAAAAGTCTACATAGCAGTTCCAATGCTACGCCTTGAACCACTCGGCCATCTCTCCTACATAATAATTATGGCTCAAAACCCGAGTGATTCGCGAGTTATTCATAATTTGCTTATTTGATAGGTACGAACAATCAACCCTAACTATAAAAATAGAAAAGAAAGGTCCTTGCTTCACAGCTCAGGTAATAAAGAAAATTTCATGTTATTAGTCTGTTTTTATGTTATTTCGTACTGGCCAATTCCTTTGTTTGTAGGAGCTTTTTCCTACAAGAGGTAATGAAGAATTATAGAATGTATTGTTATCTATGCCTAGATCGCAGATAAATGGAAATTTTATTGATAAAACCTTTACAATTATAGCCAATATCTTATTACAAATAATTCCGACAACTTCAGGAGAAAAAGAGGCATTTACTTACTACAGAGATGGTGCGATTTGATTCTTTTTTTATCATCCAAAGACACACGATTTGGGCTAGAACAAAAAGATTACTGAAAGAAATCTACACTTGTTGAAGGTGAAGTTTATAAATAGAGCAATTCCTTCTGTCGTGTATCCTCGAGTAATGCCACTTCAGATGCTTCAATTGTCGATTGGAGTATTGAGCGAAAGGTTACACCTATAGGTTCTATATTACAATTACAGGTTAATCTTACTTTACTAGTACCAATAGGGGGCATATGGGAAAAAGCACTACACCTAGAAATCAACAACACCAAAACTTTGTTATTTATTAAAGATTAACCCCTTCCTCCTTATCCGGGTTGGGGCTAAAAGAATGGCTGGGACAACAAATATCCATCTCGTTGGTACTTTGGATACCCGTATAACCATCGAAGATTGTTGAAGTGACCAATTCCTGTAAATTAGGGAGCGTTGAGGACAAATAAATTGTTGGAGTTACCATTTCTATCTAATCCTAACACGTTTGATGGTAAGAAAAAATCTTTTGCAGAAAGGTTGGTTAGAGATTTCTTGTAAAAACACTAGCCCCGCTCAGTTTATAATGAGAGAATATTTTGAGTCTGAATAAATTATTATTCTTATTATGTACATCAAGGAGGAGCCGTATGAGATGAAAATTTCACGTACGGTTCTGGAACGGAGATTCGTGGAATCAAATGACGACCGTAACGGATGTCGGCTCAATCCGAAGGAAATTATGCGGAAGCTTTACAGAATTATTATGAAGCTATGCGACTAGAAATAGATCCCTATGATCGAAGTTATATACTCTATAATATAGGACTTATCCACACAAGTAATGGAGAACATACCAAAGCTTTGGAATATTATTTTCGAGCACTAGAACGAAACCCATTCTTACCCCAAGCTTTTAATAATATGGCCGTGATCTGTCATTACGTGCGACTCTCTCTACTATAGAAAGGAAAAAAAAAAGCATTAAATACTCTAAAGGCTTTCTACATATACATCGTCCAAACTAACGATTTTTATCAGCTGTAGCAAAGAAAACAACTTCATATCAAAGTCAAAATATGAAGAACTGGATATGCCTAGATACTTTATTCTATGGATAAAGAATCTAATTGATAGAGGAAGCACCGTAAAGATCAATTAGCGCGGTTTTGGTCCGATACAATAAGAACTGCTTACTTATATTATATCGTTGTCATGATATGA